CCATCTCGTTCGTATTTTGGATACCCATATAACCATCGAAGACTGTTGAAGTGACTAATTCCTGGAAATTAAGAGGCGTTGAAGACAAAGAAATTGTTGGAGTCACCCCTTTTTATCTAGTACCAACATGCTTAATTTTAAGGAAGGATTTTTTTACAAGAAGGTTGGCTGGAGAGTTCTTGTAAAAACACCAGCCCCACTCAGTTTATAATGAGACTATTTCAATCTTTTTTGATTCCATGTATTATTCTCATTATGCACATAAAGGAGGAGCCGTATGAGATGAAAATCTCATGTACGGTTCTGAAACGGAGATTCTTTGAATCGAACGACGACCGTAACGGATGTCGGCTCAATCCGAAGGAAATTATGCAGAAGCTTTACAGAATTATTATGAAGCTATGCGATTAGAAATCGATCCCTATGATCGAAGTTATATACTCTATAACATAGGCCTTATCCACACAAGGAACGGAGAACATACGAAAGCTTTGGAATATTATTTTCGGGCACTAGAGCGGAATCCTTTCTTACCACAAGCTTTTAATAATATGGCCGTGATCTGTCATTACGTGCGACTATCTCCACTATAGAAATAAAAAGGGAAAGCAAGAGCAAATCCATTAATAAATACTAGAAAAAAAGGCTTTCTACATATGTATCGTCCAAAACAACGATTTTTATCAGCTGTAGTAAAGAAATAAACTTCATAGAAGTGGAAATATGACAAAATAGGTATGCCTAGATACTTTATTCTATGGATAAAGGATCTAATTGAAGATGAAGCGCCGTAAAGATCAATTCACGAGGTTTTTGGCCGATACAATAAGAACTGCTTACTTATGTCATGATATGAGATAAACGCTAGGAATCAACTTATGTAATAAAGTTGATCCCCTAAGGTGTTGAGCAGCGGTGTAGCATCAGATCCCAACGATAGTAAGTCTTTTCCTTCTTATGAAGCTTCTTATGAAGGAAAGTCTTTTTCAAAGATTCTATATAAATTTATATATGAAACCGAGATAGTTACCTTTCAGAAAATTCCAATGATAGCGGAAATGTCTATGCTTTATGAAGGTGGGAGAAAAGATAAAACTTATTAAATTCTAATTATTAATTATTAAGCTAAATTCAAGTTTGAAACTCATAACCTCTTTTGGTTAACTTAACTCGAGCGAAAAGGAGGGATAGATCCATAAGAAATCTTATTCAATCGGGTATGGTAGATTAAAAAAATGGGACACCAAAAGAATTTGAATGCTGAGCCGTATGAGGTCGGAAACTCTCACGTACGGTTCTAAGGGAAGGAATTTACTCGCCTATTCCGACCGGGGAGAACAGGCCATTCGACAAGGAGATTCTGAAATTGCGGAGGCTTGGTTCGATCAAGCTGCCGAGTATTGGAAACAAGCTATAGCGCTTACTCCTGGTAATTATATTGAAGCGCAGAATTGGTTGAAGATCACAAGACGTTTCGAATAAGAACACCATTTTATTCTATATAAAATTTTTATAATTTTTTTTTTTTCTTGTTATTTATATTTTTATTTAGTTTATTTAGTTTAAAGTTTAAGTTTAGAATTTTTTATATTTTTTTATTTGTTATAATCATATATTTGTTATAATTAATTGTTTGTTGTCTCTATCAGTCAAATAAAACCTATCATTTCTCTGGGAAGAACCAATCAAAAAATTTCATTATATCCTTTCTAAGATTCTTCTATTGCGTCTGTTATTTCGTAGGGATAAACGATATACCGATAAAGTACAGAATATAGTTCTTTTCCGCTATTAAAACGAATACGAATAAAAGAGACCCTCGAATGACTAAATATAAATACCAGGATGTCTCTTAGTCTTAGTAATGACTAATTACTGTTCAAACAGTTTGGAATAGAGTAATATGTTCTACGTAGGACAAAAAGCGGCTCCGTTTAGGAACTTCTAATTGAGATATGAATAAACTAGGTTGCACAAAAAAAAAATTGCGTCCATTCAAAGCCTAGAAAAGGTTTTTATAAGATTAAAAAGGTCCATTAAGCGCCTCATGGCTATGTCATAATAGATCCGAACACTTGCCCGGGATCGACTTCCAGATCATAATTGCTCTAGTGAATAACTAAAGAAAATAAATAGATGGGAGATAGAAGATAAAAAAACTAAGTCTAAACATCTCCCATAGGTTCACTGATTACTTAACTATTGGCGGGTCTCTTTGTATGTGTTGTCCGGAAAGAGGAGGACTCAATGATTATTCGTTCGCCGGAACCAGAAGTTAAAATTTTGGTAGATAGGGATCCCGTAAAAACTTCTTTCGAGGAATGGGCCAGACCCGGCCATTTCTCCAGAACAATAGCTAAAGGACCCGATACTACCACTTGGATCTGGAACCTACACGCTGATGCTCACGATTTCGATAGCCATACCAATGATTTGGAGGAGATCTCTCGAAAAGTATTTAGTGCCCATTTCGGTCAACTCTCCATCATTTTTCTTTGGC